TGGAAGCGTCCATTTCGATATATAAAAAATCAGCAGTTTGAGAATCCTTTAAGAAAAGAAATGTAATAAAATTAATTCACATTAATTTTCTTATTGATTATTGAAAAGAAAAATAATAATAAATTAATAAGAAAATTACGGCATAAAAGAAATACAATAAAAGATAAGAAGAAATGCGACCGTTTCCTACATATTTTATACTTTCTCCTACAAAGAAACTGCTAACACCGAGTCCATTGATAATTCCATCAATTATTCGTTTATCAAAAAAAGAAAAAAATTCAGCTAATTTTCTTAGACCACCAATAAAAGGTATTTCATAAAAAGAATCTATGTAACCTCGATTATAGGACCAATTATATATCCCATTTATTATTTTGTCCGAAATAATTTTCTTCAAGCCTTTTTTTTTTTAGCGGATGAATTAACGAAATTAAAATTTTGTACCGATAAATAAACAGGCTTATAGAAAGATGACGCTATAAATATTCCGAAAAAAGCTATACTGACTGAAAAAGTTGCATTTGTTAAAAATTCATACAAATCCGCAGAATTTTGTTCATTTTCATGCAAAAGGTTAAAAGACGGAGTTAAAAGTTTTGACAATATATCCAACTTGATTTCTTCTTGATTGAATTGATTGAAAGGAATTCCTACGGCTCCAATAAATAAAGAACATAGTACGAAGACAAGCATAGGAAATAACATAGTATTATCGGATTCCCTTGGGTAGAAAAAAATACTTTTAGTGTGAAAATTAGGAATAGTAATAAAGGGCCATGTCATATTTCTTACATTAACATCAATTTTATATGTGTTCTTCCAAAAAAAAGAAGTCCTGTCATTATTATTCATTGGTAATAAAGGTAATAAACAAAAATTTTTGTTAAATGTTTTTGATCCTTCTTTACCCCATAAAGATATTGAATAAAATGAACTGTTTTTTTTGCCGTTGTAATTTTTAAAATTAAGATTTAAATATCCTTCAAAAATAAGTAAATAAATCCGAAACATATAAAATGCAGTTAATCCTGCAGTGAACCAAGCTATTATTGCGAAACTAAGTGAATACAACCAACTATCATTAAGAATTTCATCTTTGGACCAAAAACAGGCGAAGGGTGGAATACCACAAAGAGAAAATGTTCCTAATAAAAAAGAAGTTTTTGTAATTGGAATATGTTTTGTTAAACCACCCATAAGAACCATATTTTGACTCTTATCTGGAGAATAACCAACAATAGCTTCTATTGAATGAATAATAGATCCAGACCCTAAAAACAACAATGCTTTCGAATAGGCATGAGTAATCAAATGAAATAAAGCACCTCGATAAGACCCCATACCTAGAGCTAACATCATATAACCCAATTGAGACATTGTAGAATAAGCTAAACCTCGCTTAATATCTTTTTGAGCAAGAACTAAAGTAGCTCCTAAAAAGACTGTGATTATGCCTATCAAAGCTATTAAATTCATTATGTAAGGTATGACTAGGAAAAGAGTAAAAAGTCTAGCTACAAGAAAAATTCCCGCCGCTACCATAGTAGCAGCATGTATCAGAGCCGAAATCGGAGTAGGGCCTTCCATGGCATCGGGCAACCATACATGAAGAGGAAATTGTGCTGATTTAGCAATTGCACCGGAAAATAAGAAAAAGGTACACAAAGTAACGAATACAAGATTAACTTGATTATTAGAAATCAAGTTAGTGACTATTTTGAACAAATCTCGAAATTCGAAGCTGCCCGTTATCCAATAAAAACCAATAATTCCTAATAATAAACCAAAATCCCCTACACGATTAGTTACAAATGCTTTTTGACAAGCATTCGATGCACTAGGTCGTGTGAACCAAAAACCTATTAAAAGATAAGAACACATTCCAACTAATTCCCAAAAAATATAAATTTGTATCAAATTCGAACTAGTAACTAATCCCAACATTGAAGTATTGAAAAAACTCATATAAGCAAAAAATCTCAAATAGCTTTGATCATGAGACATATAATTATCACTATAAAAAAGAACCATAATTCCAACCGTAGTAATTAATATTAACAAAATAGAAGTAAGTGGGTCAATCAAGTGTCCGAACTCTAAAGAAAAATCATTATTGATGGTCCATGACCATATATGTTGATAAATAAAATTGCTATTTATTTGCTGAATAGACGGATCGAGTGAAAAAATCATAACTATACTATACAATAAAACACTTGGAAAAGCCCACATACGACGAAGTTTTTTTGTTGTCACCGGAAAAAGGAGAAGTCCTGTTCCTATTAACATAGGGACTGGGAATGTAAGGAAAGGTATGATACATGAATATTGATATATATGTTCCATAACAAAAACTTTTTTAATTACTAATTAATTATTTCGTGTTTCTGATTTATCAGCTCTTATATCTTTTTATTTTAAATCAGTCAATAAAGAAAATAAATGAAAAAGAAAAAATACAAAGTATATAAAAATGAAGTCGAATTTTATATTTCTATTTTTAATTATTTAATTATTATCAATTAAAAAAAAACTTCACATATTAAAATCAAAAAGTTCGAATTCGTCAAATAAAGATACTACTGAAAATAAAAAAATACTTATTATACCTAACTAGAAAGCCATTATTATTCAAAAAATTACTTAAAATTTTTTATTTTTAATTAAAAATTTTTATCTACATAGAGAAAGGTTAAAGAATTCTAAAAAAAGTGGTTTATTAAATTTTGATAGTAATAATAAAAGATGAAAAAAGTATAATTTTCAGATTTAATATATAGATTAAGGAAGCGAATAGTAAAAATCTATTAAAAAAAAAGAAGCTTTCGGATAAAGTAAAGACAATTTTTTTTTAAGTACGTAGCAGAACTAGAAATTTTGTTGTTATATGATAGAATATCTAATGATGTTTCGAAATCCTAACTCAAACTCTTTCCACAATAAAAAACTAAGCAATAAAATATTTCGATAAATCTATTGAATGTAATAAATATTTAAATTGGAATTCATAAAATTTGATTTGTTTTTATTCTTAAATAAAATTTTCGTCATGAATTTGAATATTTCGTAAAAAGTAAAGTATTGCCTCAAAGCTCGACGATTAAATAAAAATTGATTATTATAATTTCAAGCAAGCCGCTATGGTGAAATTGGTAGACACGCTGCTCTTAGGAAGCAGTGCTAGAGCATCTCGGTTCGAGTCCGAGTAGCGGTATTAGATCCTGTAATTTTCAAAAGGATACAATATATCCTATAATGACTTTACTTCCTATTTATTTTCTTTTTTACTTTATGATAGTTTCGTCTTTAGAGCATATATTAACTCATATATCTTTTTCAGTCGTGTCAATTGTAATTACAATTCATTTGATAACCTTATTGGTCGATGAATTCGTAGAACTCTATGATTCGTCAGAAAAGGGCATGATAACTACTGTTTTCTGTATAACAGGATTATTAGTTACTCGTTGGTTTTTTGGTGGACATTTACCATTAAGTGATTTATATGAATCATTAATCTTTCTTTCATGGGTATTTTCTGCTATTCATATAGTTCCGTATTTTAAAAAATATAAAAATTATTTAAGCGCAATAACCGCGCCAAGTACTCTTTTTACTCAAGGGTTTGCCACTTCAAGTCTTTTAAAAGGCATGCATCAATCAGAAATGTTAGTGCCCGCTCTTCAATCCCAGTGGTTAATGATGCACGTAAGTATGATGATATTGGGCTATGCAGCTCTTTTGTGTGGATCATTATTATCAGTAGCATTTCTAGTCATCCGATTTCAAAAAATCATAAGAATTTTTGATAAAAGCAATAATTTATTACCCGATTCATTTTACTTTAATGAGATACAATATATAACGAACCGAAAAAATGTTTTAAGAAATATTTCCGTTCTTTCGTCTAAGAATTATTATAGGTTTCAATTGATTCAACAATTAGATGACTGGAGTTATCGGATTATAAGTATAGGATTTTTTTTTTTAACTATAGGTATTCTTTCGGGAGCAGTCTGGGCTAATGAAGCATGGGGATCATATTGGAATTGGGACCCAAAGGAGACTTGGGCGTTTATTACATGGACCATATTCGCGATTTTTTTTCATACTCGAACAAATAAAAATTTTGAGGGTTTAAATTCGGCAATTGTCGCTTCTAGCGGTTTTCTTATAATTTGGATATGCTATTTTGGAGTTAATTTATTAGGAATAGGACTACATAGTTATGGTTCATTTACATTAACAATTACCACTTGAAGAAAGAGTCTGACGAATGCAACTCTCTAGGACAGCAAAATATAGAGACAAAAAACTTCAAGTAAGCTGTTGAGAACTTTTTGAATCAACTAGTATGGTAATTCAAAAAGTTCTCAAAAATGCAAAAAATTTTTGCTTAGAATTCATTTTTTGTTAATTAAAATTCAAGATTTAAGAGAGTAAAAAAGAAGTTTTTTCATTGTGTAACCTAAGAATTTTGAATGTTTGCAAATAAAAAATCAGAGGATTTTTTTTTTTTTTTAGAAAAACTATCTATAAAAATAATTAGATAGAATAGCTTCGACTCTGTCAATTGATAATGAGAAAACGAAATCCGGATAAATACCAATACTTATTACAGGCAGAAGGATAGAGATCGAAACAAATAATTCTCGAGGTCCAGAATCAAAAAAATAAGAGTTTGGAGCATTAAACAGTTTGTATCCATAGAACATTTGTCGTAACATAGATAATAAATAAATAGGAGTTAATATCATTCCAACTGACATTACGATAGTAATTAATATTTTTGTCGTTAAAAGGTATTTTTGGCCACTAATTAGTCCAAAAAAGACTATCAATTCCGCAAAAAAACCACTCATGCCCGGTAATGCAAGGGAAGCTAGTGATAAAATATTGAATGTCGTGAATAGTTTTGGCATTAAGGGAGCCATTCCGCCCATTTCGTCAAGATAAAGACGACGTATTCTATCATAAGCAGTTCCTGCCAAGAAAAAGAGTGCAGCACCAATAAATCCATGGGATAGAATTTGTAAAATAGCTCCATTGAGTCCCATATCACTTATAGAGCAAATTCCTATAATTATGAAACCCATATGAGATACAGAAGAATAGGCTATTCTTTTTTTTAAATTTCGTTGACCAGGAGATGTTGAAGCTGCATAGATTATTTGCATTACGCCTATTATTATCAACCAGGGGGAGAAGATAGAATGAGCATGAGGTAATAATTCCATATTGATTCGAATCAATCCATACGCCCCCATTTTTAATAGGATTCCGGCTAGAAGCATACAAGTACTGTAATGTGCTTCCCCATGAGTGTCTGGTAACCATGTATGTAAGGGTATAATCGGTGATTTGACAGCAAAAGCAATAAGAAATCCAATATAGAAAAATATTTCTAGTCCCACAGGATATGATTGATTGGCCGATGTTTCAAAATTAAATGTTGGTTCATTAGAACCATATAAAGCGATACCTAAAGTTCCCATTAATAAAAAAACCGAACCGCCTGCAGTATACAAAATAAACTTTGTAGCTGAATACAGACGTTTCTTTCCTCCCCACATGGAAAGAAGTAGATAGACGGGAAGTAATTCTAACTCCCACATGATAAAAAAAAGTAAAAGATCTTGAGATGAAAATAATCCTATTTGAGCACTATACATTGCCAACATCAGAAAATTGAATAATCGGGAATCCCGAGTAATTGGCCAAGCCGCTAAAGTCGCTAAAGTGGTGATAAATCCTGTCAGTAAAATAGGTCCTAAAGAAAATCCATCTATTCCCAATCTCCAGTACAAATCAAAAAATGAGATCCATTTATAATCTTCTGCTAATTGGATTAATGGGTCCTCAAATTGAAAATAATAAGAGAACGCATAAGTTATTAAAAGGAGCTCTACTATACATATATATAAAGTATACCACCTAATTACCTTATTTCCTCTATGAGGGAAAAAGAAAATTAATAAACCCGCCGCTATCGGTAAAACTACAAATATTGTTAACCAAGGAAAAGAATTCGTGGTAAAGACAAGATACGCTTAGACTGGAAAAACCCGTGCTAGAAAATATTTTTTCGAGTACGGGTTTTTGTCGGTAAACAAAAAAGCAAATGTATTCAAGTGGGGTTTTCTGGAAACTATCAATAAGCGAGACCCATGCTTCGAGTTGTTTCATGCCATAAATAAACTCGAACACTCAAGAAATCTGTTGGACAAGCGGATTCACATCTTTTACAACCGACACAATCCTCTGTTCTTGGAGCGGAAGCAATTTGCTTGGATTTACACCCATCCCAAGGTATCATTTCTAATACATCCGTGGGACAGGCTCGGACACATTGAGTACACCCTATACATGTATCATAAATTTTTACTGAATGGGACATTGGATTAAAATTTTTTTTTAACGTCATAAAATTTCAATCTAGTAAATTTCTAAATGAATCGGCATATATTTAGAAACCAGATGAATCAATGATTTACCAGAAATTTTATCAATTCTGGATCAACTTCTGAGATAGAGCCAAGATATTTTAATTTCTTACGTTTTCACAAACATGATCAGACAACTTAGATATCATACATACCAACTCAAATTAATAAATATGAAAATTATATTCTATAACAATTAATACTACTTATTCAACAAATTCGATTGATTGATACAGGTGGATTTTCTGTTACGATAAATTGACGAAACAATAGCCAGTCCAATAGCTGCTTCAGCGGCTGCGATAGCTATAACAAAAATTGAAAAAATATTTCCTTTTAGTTGGCGACTATCAACAAAATTAGAAAATGTTACGAAATTTATATTAACAGCATTCAGTATAAGTTCAAGACACATAAGGGCTCTAACCATATTTCGACTCGTGATTAATCCATAGATACCGATAGAAAATAAAAAGGCACTCAAAATAAGTACATGCTCGAGGATCATTGACCAACTCCTTATCACTTTTTCAATTTCGATTTATTTCAATATGAACAACAATTCCACCTGAGATTGACTCGAATTAAGAATATCATAAGTACTATCCAAATAAATATATGGATAATAGATCAAATAAAAGAATTTATACATTTATACATAAATAATCTTTATAAATAATCTTTAAATAAAATTGAAGGAAAAGAGATGTGATAACATAGAAAACAGTTTTAATTTTGATTTCGATTATTAATTCGAAAAATTTCTTACTGACGAACCACAGCAATCGCACCTATCAAAGCAACTAAAAGAATTATTGAAATGAATTCAAATGGAAGAAAAAAATCTGTTGCTAAATGAATTCCAATTTGTTGACCATTACTTATCAAATCTTGTTCTATAATCTGATTTTTTGTTGTAGTCCAAATAATTCCGTACCATGACGTATCGGGAATAATAGTAATTAGTGAAACAAAAATACTTGTACAAATTAAGGAAGTAACCCCATTTCCAACAGTCCAAAGATTTAAATCTTTGTAATATTCTGAACCATTCATGAACATTACGGCAAATATAATTAAAACATTTATAGCTCCCACATAAATAAGGAGCTGTGCAGCAGCTACAAAATGAGAGTTTGATAAAATATAAACTAAAGATATACAAACAAGAACGAATCCTAATGAAAAGGCAGAATAAATTGGGTTGGTAAATAATACTACCCCTAAACCTCCTAATATAAGACCTAATCCCAGAAAGACTAAAAGAAAATCATGTATTAGTCCAGGTGAATCCATTGCACGTAAAATAAGAAATAAAAAAATTGAATTGTTTTTTCATGACCTTATTGACTATTGACTTGACCAGGAAAAACTTTTTTATATTTTATATTTTGATTATTTTTTATTTTATTATTATAATTATTATTATAGGCTTCTTAATTTTAAATTCGAGGGGGTCTAAATAATTACTATATTTACAACTATTGAACTAATTTCATTCTTTCTTGAATTTCTTGAAAAAGAAAAGGCATTCAAATTTTATTCTCGAAAGAATTTTGGATAGAATTATAGATATCTTAATAGATTGTCAATCCAAATTTAATTTCGATGCAATTTTCTCATCAATCAAATCAATAAATAGTTGGAATTTAGAATTTTTGTAGTCATTGACTAAGAAAATGAAAGAAAACCCCTTCCATACTTTTAGATCAAAACGGAACTTTCCTTTTTTTAGTTTAATAATTGTATTTTTAAATAAATCAAAGTGGTTTATCCATTTTTTTTAGTTGAATTTAAAATTGTTCGAATCGTATAATCCTCAACTACTGATATTGGTAAACGCCCCAAAGCAATTTGATTATAATTCAATTCATGACGATCATAAGTAGAAAGCTCATATTCTTCCGTCATTGATAAACAATTTGTTGGACAATACTCAACACAGTTGCCGCAAAATATACAGATTCCGAAATCAATACTGTAATTAAGCAACCGTTTCTTTCGAATGGCAGTTTCCAATTTCCAATCAACAACAGGCAGATCTATAGGACATACACGAACACATACTTCACAAGCAATGCATTTATCAAATTCGAAATGGATTCGACCGCGGAAACGCTCCGATGTGATTAATTTTTCATAAGGATATTGAATAGTTACAGGTAAACGATTTGCATGGGATAAGGTAATCATGAAACTTTGACCAATGTACCTTGTGGCCCGTATGGTTTGTTGCCCATAATTCATGAACCCAGTTACCATGGGAAACATAGCGTAAATTTTTATGAATAATTTGATTTTTTTTTCTCTTGTTTGAGTTGAAGACAAATCATAATATTCTTTTCTTATAGTTTTCTTTATTATTATTAAATTTCATATTAGAATTTTTCTAATTTTTTTTTATAGTGAAAGGAGTTGGAAAGAGGTTGTTAATAATAGATTACCGAGGGAAATTGGTAAAAGAAATTTCCATCCAAGCTTTAAAAGTTGGTCCATTCGTAGTCTAGGTAAAGTCCATCTTGTTGTGATAGGAATGAACAAGAACAAATAAGTTTTAACCAATGTAATAAAGATACCAATTGTTGGTCCAACGACTCCGCTTATGTTATTTATTTCAAAAAACTCATGAACAAATATATACGGAATACAGATATTCCAACCGCCCAAGTAAAGAACTGTTACAAATAATGAAGAAACTAATAAGTTTAAATAGGAAGCAATATAAAATAAACCAAATTTAATACCCGAATATTCCGTTTGATAACCTGCTACTAATTCTTCTTCTGCTTCTGGCAAATCAAAAGGTAATCTTTCACATTCTGCTAGAGAAGAAATAAAAAAAATAAAAAATCCTATCGGTTGACGCCACAAATTCCACCCCCAAAAACCAGATTTTGCTTGTGCCTCAACTATATCAACTGTACTTGAACTGTTAGATAATCATAGTCGGTGATAACATCACTGTTCTCATCGCTATTCCAGAACCGTACATGAGATTCTTACCTCATACGGCTCCTTGAAGTCCAAAAATAAATTTAAGGAACAGATCAATTGTATTATTTATTTTGATATATTTGTAGAATAGAGCGGATCAAAATAAGATAAAATCTATCGACGTTCCAAAATTCGAGCAATGAAATTCTATCTGTTAGAATACTAAAAATACAAAATTACTTCGGAATTGATCTCATCCTTTACCTTTAATAATTTCAATTTTTCTTTCTTGAGTAATAACTTTAATCCTTCAATAAAATACTCTTTGTAAAATTCCTTGTTAAAATACCAAATAGATATTTCAACCTATCATTTTCTATTACGAGACCCGAATTATGACACGAATTCTATCTCTATGAATATCCATATAGGAGAAAAGAATAAAAAAAATGGATTTTTCTTTTTTTTTTTCTATTGTAATTATTGTAATTCGATTCTTTTTTTTTCGTTCTTATTCTTCTTTCTGAAAAAAGAAACGACAAAGGGGTTAAAAAAAAGGAAAGGATTATTTCGTTCCGGATAGTCAGTTCTTTAATTGTTGGGTAGGAGCATACTCTGAATTGGAATCATGGGGAGCACTGCCTGATCATTTCTACGAACTTAAAGCCCCGATTAATATACTTTTTGTCGAAATAGTTTTTTCGATAATTTTCAAAATCTATATTACTAATTCTTTGTGTATCTTCGTGTTCCTAACCATCCACTCATTTTTGCTCAATCACCTGTTAGCATTAGGGTAATACCTATGGAGAATACCTATAAATAAAATAATAGTGAAAACTCCATAAAGTTGATTTTTTGAGCCCGCTTCAAGTTAGGATGACTAATCAACCAATTTCGGGGCAAATGGTCTTCTTTTTTTATGTTTATTTCTGTTTTCCTTTTTACTCTTGTACCTAGGAAATGAGTCTCAATTTTTTTACTGCAAATTTCGAAGTTGTTTTTTTTTTCACTCATATAACTATCCAATTTAGTTCATGAACCAAATTGATGAATAAAAAATGAAGATATCTATTCAATTCATTTAACTTTCTTCCTAAAAATAATAGCGATAAATTTCTGTTTCAACGAGTCGCACGTAGAGATATGGCTAAAATACAAATAGTTAAAGGTATTTCATAACTAATTGATTGAGCAGCAGCTCGTAGACCACCTAAAAAGGAATATTTATTATTTGATCCATATCCTGACATAAGAAGTCCAACGGGAGCAATACTTGAAATGGCAATCCATAAAAAAACACCACTATTTAGATCGGTTAAAACAAAGTGATAGCCAAAAGGAATTACTGAATAGCTTAAGAGAGTTGATATAACTGCTATAGATGGTCCAATACTGAATAAATGAGTATCCCCCCTAGATGGAAAAAGATTCTCTTTGAAAAGTAGTTTTGTCCCATCCGCTAGAGCTTGAAGAACTCCTAAAGGACCTCCATATTCGGGTCCAATGCGTTGTTGTATCCCTGCGGATATTTCTCTTTCTAACCATACAATTACTAGTATGCTTAGTGTGATTCCCAATACAAGAGTCAAAATAGGAACAAACTCCCATATAATTCCATAGACTTCATTTAAGGATTCTAAGCTAGCAAAAGAATGGATAGCTTGTACTTCTGTTGTATCAATTATCATTTCAACGATCAACTTCTCCCATAATGATATCTATACTACCTAGTATTGTCATAATATCAGCCAATTTCATTCTTTTAACTAATTCAGGAAGAATTTGCAAATTGATAAAACCTGGTGGTCGAATTTTCCATCTCCAAGGAAACCCGCTCTGATCCCCTATCAGAAAAATTCCCAATTCTCCTTTTGGGGCTTCCACTCTGACATAAAGTTCTTGTTTCGGTAATTCAAAAGTAGGAGAAGTTTTTTTACTAATGAATCGATATTCAAAATCGTTCCATTCCGGATCCTTTTCTCTATCAAAGCGTCGGGTTTCTAAATTCTCATAGGGCCCCCCTGGAATTCCTTCAAGAGCCTGTTGAATAATTTTTATAGATTCCAGCATTTCACCAATTCGGACTAAATAACGAGCTAATGAATCTCCTTCTTTTTGCCACTGGACTTCCCAATCAAATTCGTCGTAAGACTCATAATGATCAACTTTACGAAGATCCCATTGTACTCCGGAAGCTCGTAACATTGGTCCCGATAACCCCCAATTTATTGCTTCCTCCGCACCAACAATACCTACTCCTTCAACTCGTTCTAAAAAAATAGGATTTCGTGTAATAAGTTTTTGATATTCAACAACTCCTGTTAAAAAATAATCGCAAAAATCCAAACATTTATCTATCCAACCATGAGGTAGATCAGCCCCTACCCCCCCGATACGAAAATAATTATGCATCATTCTCATACCAGCGGCAGCTTCAAATAAATCATATATTAACTCTCTCTCTCTAAAAATATAGAAGAAAGGAGTCTGTGTACCAATATCTGCCATAAAAGGCCCAAGCCATAACAAATGAGAAGCTATACGACTTAATTCCAACATAATTACTCTAATATAGCCAGCCCTTTTTGGCACTTGAATATTTCCTAACAGTTCTGGACCATTTACTGTTATTGCTTCTGTGAACATAGTAGCCAAATAATCCCATCGTGTTACATAGGGCAAATACTGTATAATTGTTCGATTTTCTGCAATTTTTTCCATTCCTCTGTGTAAATAACCTAATATTGGTTCACAATCAATAACATCCTCACCGTCTAGAGTAATGATGAGTCGAAGAACACCGTGCATCGATGGGTGGTGGGGACCCATATTCACTATCATAAGGTCTTTTCCTTTAGCTGGTATATTCATAGGAGTTTCCTCGATCCATTCCACGAGTTACTGAAAACAAAAAGAAGTTCATCTCAAGATATAATAAATCAAATAATTCAACAAAACTCTTCAAATTAAGAAATTAATGAGTTTTTAACTTCCTTTTAACTTCCGAATATCCAACCGACTAATTAATTCTTTATAACGTACTTTATTTTTTTTTTCTAAATACGCCAACAGTCGTTGGCGTTTTCCTAAAATTTTCCGCAAACCTCTCTGAGATAAATAGTCTTTTCTATGCAATTCCAAATGTGAAGTAAGTCTTCGTATCTTATTTGTGAAACTTACTATTTGAAATTCAGCGGATCCCTTGTTTTCGTCTTTTTCTTTTTGTGAAATAACTGAAATGAATGAATTTTTTACCATAAAACAAGGACTCCCCCCTTTTTTTAGTTTTAAGTTTAAGATATTTTTTATTGATCAGTAATAATAATAAATTAATAAATGTATTCTATTAATAAATAATGTCAGTTCATCTTAATTTTGTATACACAAAAATCTTTACTTTGTTAGTTTACTTTGTTAGTAATTCAAAATTCTATTTGACATAATTTTGAATTAATCAATCAAAAATTTTAAGGGTTGTCTATTTCGTCGCTTACAAAGAATAAAAAAATTCTAACTAAAAAAAAGTAAAAAAAAAAAAATTCCATTGATTCATTTCATTTCTATTTCTAGATCTAATTGATAGATGATTGAATTCTATGTACCCGAATGGAATATGGAGGATAAAAGAATAAGGCGGCTATCTTATTCGTTTCATATACTATACCAAATAAGCTATGATATATATAATATATATGAAAAATTCGCCCTTATTAAAATTTCAACCGCGGATATATATATATTCTTACCATACTGAACCGACTGCCATTATTAGTATCGAACCAATAGCGATTCATACAAGCTAAATCCTCTAATCGAAAATTGGGCCAAAGAAAAAATTTCGATTTAATTAATTTATTTTTTTCTCTCCAAAAACGTTTGGTTTTCTCCAAAACGGGACTCCCTTTTTTTATGTTATTACCATTGAAAATTTCTGTATTTATATGAATATCGTTTTTATTTTTAAAATTGAAAGAAATTCGAATTCTTAATTCTCTACGACGTTTAGGGGATAAAATATTTTCAGGAACAAGTAAATCATAATTCTGTTTTTCTCTATTTCCAATTATCTTTGAATGTCTTTCATCGGTAAAAGTCTTTTTATTTTTATCAACATAGAATTTTTCTCTATATTTTTTATTAATTTGTTCTTTGTTCTTATGAACTAATAAGATACCCACCATTTGATACAAAAGAAATTGTCCATCAGTTTTTATCGACAGACGAACAGGTTCGATAATCAATATTCTCTTTTTCATCAATTCTGTAAGAGTTAAATCTTTCGGAACCAGCAGAATATTCAGATTTATTTCTTTCCTTTGAATAGACGATATAATAATTTCTCGTGGATTTGTCAGTCTAAGTAGGAAACAATATGCGTTGATATTATCAAGTATTTCTTGATTTAAAGAACCATTCCATCTTAATTGAAAACATAAAAACTCTTTTAGGAAGAAATCAAGCTCTACTTCTGTATGACTTTTGTTTTGCTTTTTATTTATATGTTTTGTCATATCTAATCCCATATAATCGTCGTCAATATCTTTTTCTTCATTATTTCGATTCTCTAATTCAATAATTTTGTTTTTATTCGATGATATAGATATAAGAAGGTCGCCTTTTTTATTCCCGTTGATTTTCTTATTTTTACTAATATTTTTATTTCTATGAAAATTTAAAAGAAGAAATTGAATCGGTATTGTCCATGGTTTTTTCTTATATGTGTTGTAAAGTATCCCAAATTTTCGAAAAAACCAAACTTCAAAATTCAATATGAGACTATTTTGTATTTCTTTATTCATTCCCATCCAATCAAAAAAAAGGGGGGTTTGCTTAGATGCATTAATTTCTTGATCTTGGTAAATTGGAACAAAAGAATTTTTTTTCTTATCAATTTTAGCAATTATTTGATATTTTTTAGTTGGAGTTTTTGTTTTTTTTTTATCTTTGCTTCCGGTATCGATCCAGGACTCAATATCGACCCTCTTTCTAAGAAAAAAATGGATAAGTTTCCAATCAAAATATTTTCGGTTTGGACTTTTCTCGATATCGAGAATATCATTTTCCGCTAGATAATTAGTCATAGGAATACCTTCTAAGATGTCAAATAATTTGCTTTTATTTGTGTTGGAATTATAAAGAATTGTTTCTTTATTAGTTGGTGATTCATAAATATAAAAGTCCGTCTTTTTTTCATAATTAATAGATTTAGATGATAAAAGACTATATTTAGCGTGTTTTTTTTTTTTTAAATTATTCTTTTGCTGTTGATTCGAAAATAAGTTTACCTCAAATTTTTTGTCATAATGAATTAATTGGTCTTGTTCATCTAAATTCCATTTGCTTAATTTTTTATTTTCAGCCATATGGTGTTGATATATTCTATTTCGCCATTTTTCTGTCATTAATCTAGACCATCTAAGCTGAGATAAATCATATTTATATTGATAATGACTTCTTAACCAGTTTTTCCGTTGATTCATTAAAGAAAAAGAATTTATCAAATTGTTTTCTTTTAATTTCGAATTAAATAATCCTTGGTCTCTAAAATAATCTTTTATTTCATTCTTAAGAAAAAGGTTATGGTATTCAAAGATTGATCTTAATTTATATAAGTTAA